AGTGGTTCAGGACATCTCTCTTTCAAGGAGGCAGCGGGGATTCGACTTCCCCTGGGGGTAGGTTACTACAAAAGGAAGTTGAGCGTGCATTATCAATAAGCCTTAAATTGAAAAAGTAATTTATTTTTCCTGGGTCGATGCCCGAGGGGTTAATGGGGACGGACTGTAAATTCGTTGGCAATATGTCTACGCTGGTTCAAATCCAGCTCGGCCCAAGAATTCGCTCATAGACCGTGAGATGCAAATTTTTGTCTTTCCAAAGCGCGCGATACGTGGGAATAAAAGAATTAAAATTTTTTCTATATACATACCTTGTTTTATTTGCTCGATTTATTTGTTCCAAAAAATTCCGATCTAGATAATATAATGATCTAGATTCATATCAGTATCTATAAGTATAAAAAAGAAAGTCTAAGGAAACGAGAAAATAAATCTTTTTTATTGAAAAATTGATGATCAATCGAGATTTGGAAATAAGGAAAGAATCACTAATAATGTAATTCGTGTCGCTCTAACTAAAACTAAAAAGAAAGTGCATAGTCATGTAGATATCACTATATCACTCGTGTCTCTGTTACAACACGAAAAATTGGAATTAAATCCTAAAAATCTTGATGCGGTATACCTTATTTCCCTGGGATTGTAGTTCAATTGGTCAGAGCACCGCCCTGTCAAGGCGGAAGCTGCGGGTTCGAGCCCCGTCAGTCCCGACGGATCCAATAAACACATCAACTCGCCTCTTCATTTTCATTTTTTGGCAAAAGAAGCATAATGAAATGAATAGAATTTCGGTCCTTCTCAATAGGGATTTTTTTCTTTTTTCGTTATTTCTCATCAAACAAAAATATATAAATTTTCATTACTTCAACTAGTACCTATTGGTGGGAGAGAGATATAATTGGATTAGTCCAATTATTGGGAACATCATATTCAGGATTCCAAGGGATAGCGTACTGGGTCTAGTCTTTCAATTTATTGCCTCTATCTAATGGAATAGAGTATCATATGTTTCTCGGGAGCACATACACAACTAGAATTCATTTCTTGTACACTACAAAATAAATTTTGAGTTACCCCGAAAAGACGTTTCAGATTAAAACTCTCTCCCTTTCTAGTTCCGATTTTGTTTAGATAGACCGGAATTTGGCTTTTTCACACTTTTCTTTTTCTTACAAGAAAATAAAATTATATCATAAAAAAATAGGAGTTTCGAGTTTAACCCCCGCCCCTTTCATTTTACTTCGAGTGTTGTTATTTTTTTTGGGGGGTTGTTATCAATGCAATGTAAGTGGAAAGCGGTCAGATGATACTTCATCCGATGATTGTCCAAGGAAGATGGTAGGTTGTAGAAAGAATGTAAAAGAATAATAAAGAAAAAGATTTCTTGATTCGATTACGAATTCCATTTTCTATTGAGTATGGATAAAGGATCTTCCTATGTTATACTATTTAATTCGCGACGACGAAGTAATTTGATAGTCCAGATATTGTTATTCATAATATTGATGCGATTCAATATCATCGAGATGTAATTCATCCCATTGAATTGACAGGCGAAATTTTTATTATCTCTATGGGATTAAATCCCGAGTTATTGCGAAGTAAAAACCACGGAGATTATGGAAGTAAATATTCTCGCATTTATTGCTACTGCACTCTTCATTCTAGTTCCTACTGCTTTTTTACTTATCATATATGTAAAAACGGTCAGCCAAAACGATTAATATGAATGAAACTTGACTTCTTATGTCTTTATCAATCTGAATTTTGTAAGAAATAAATAAACTGAATTTTGTAAGAAATAAATAAAGGATTCCAATTTCGTTTCTTAAATCTTCAATTAAATACGTAGGCTAGAATCAACAGTATTCTACGAGATTTTATAATATGGTAGAAAGATTTATATATTTCTTTCTACCATATTATCTATGCGCGGTTTTGTAGTATATAAAGTTGTACTGTATAAAGATACAGGCTTAATATAGAGTAGAGCAATCTTCATATCGATAGAATTCTATCTATAGAATATACATAGGGCCCCAGTTATATTTCTTTGCTACATCTATTTTATTGATTTGTATTGATTCCGCTCAATCCTAAATAATGAAAAAAAGGGAGGGGTAACTCTTACTTTTACGGCTTGAATTCCGAGATTTCTTATTATTTCAAATCGAGATCCCAGTATCTATCGAAAAAAGAAAAAATTTTTAAGTAAAAAGTCTACGGGCAGGGTTCCCATTAAAAAAAATAAAAAAAAAGCCAGTAATCTTTTTTTAGCATTCCAAAAAAGTATTTGATTGAATCGCTAACAGAAAGGAGTATGGGAACTTCTTCCAATTTAGAAAAGGAGTAGTAAATCCTACCAATTTGTAACACTTGAACCGCGCTATGAAATGAGTCGATGTCGATAAAGCCTAAATAAAATTTCTACAACAATAAAGAAAGCGGCGAGTACACAATATGTGACTCGCCGGGGGCAAGATTTTATTATGCGTAGTATCTTGTTGAAGAACCACTATGTAGATGTTCTTTACCCTAGAAAGTACGCATCCCCCTAATATTAATAACAGGACGCCTTTTTCTCTTTAAATAGGCAAATAAATAAAAAATAATAAGAAGTGGCTTGTTGTTCCCCATTGTCCCTATATAAGAAGTCTGATAAGAAAGTCTGATAGATAAGAGCCCTTCGGCGAAATAGAGAATTTAAGAAAATTAAAATTTCTTACCATACGTATCCCCTTCCGAAATACAAACATGGGAATCATTGAAATATCTGTTTGATTGACATTATTATTCTTTTTTTTTTATAGTTAAAGTTCAAACAAAACGCTTTGTAGAATGATCTATAAACCAATTTATAAAGTTTGATTCCTTACCGCAATTACATTAATAGTACTTCTAGAGTCCACTTCTCCCCCATACGACGAGTGAAAGGGAAAATGTAAAGACTACCATTAAAGCAGCCCAAGCGAGACTTACTATATCCATGTGAATTATGTCCCCTATCTCTATGAATCTGAAGAAATTATTCCATTCTTGTTTACTAATAATAGTGAAATCCAGGGTGTATAGTCAAAAGGGGATTCTTACCCCCAATTCTTTATGTAATGAACCAATTCAATAAATGCATTTATAATTAATTTTTAATACAAATTTTCTTATCATTATGATTTCTAGTAAAATTGGGAAAGATTAAGTACAAGCAAAATATGCAACGACCCCCATGGACAGGGGAGTCTAACTGTTAGTTCATGCTATATTAGTAAGACTCCCCCTTGGTTATCCAATCTAATTCAAGGCCCAGTCAGTAAATATTCCATTCCATTAGTAGTGGAAGGGCTATCAAGACTTCTCGACTCCCTTCAGAGTACGAAAATCTTTTTTGAATTCTAGACACAAAAAGTTACAGATCTTTCGAGAATCTTCATATGCTTCGACTCAAGTGCGTATCAACAGCCCCCTCCGCTGGGGAATATTTAGGTGAGTTATATAAAAAAAACAAGGGATTTCGGGTCTTTTGTTGACCAGGCGACACCCAGATTTGAACCGGGGAAAAAAGGATTTGCAGTCCTCCGCCTTACCGCTCGGCCATGTCGCCAAAAAAAATAGATGACAATATTACTCCCTTTTTGATTAGATCCACCCCTTCGATTGATTCTATAGTATCGCAAAATACACAATACCTAAAAACTTCCCCTATCCTTTCTATTGAAAGGGAAAATTTAAATTTTCCTTCACAAAAAAATTCATAAAGAATTTGAACCATTAACTATTGACTTGTGACTTGAATGTGAATTCGTGAATGATTTTGAGATTTGGGTCGAAAATTTTGTTTCCCTAATGACATAAGAAAGTCAAAATAATAACTAATTTTGATTGATTCTTTTCAATCAAAAAATCTTTCTTAATTTCCGTTTTTCTCAATTTCGATAATAAATAATTATAATAAAAAAAATATTGATATATGTAAAGGAAACCCCGGAACCAGAACAGAACTTACCCAGATATATAATCGGATATTCAAATATAATATATGATGCCGGTAGGGAATTCTCAGAAAATATCGTACTTAAATTTTTCATTGAATCGATTGAAAAAAGTATAAATTTGGATAGACCACCGCCCGCGCTGCCCCGAATAGAACTGCACTAAAAGAATAAAAGGGGAGACGGATATATAGGGATATATAGAAGATAGCTACATATGTTTAATAAATACAACTAAATATATATATATAACCCGCTTCCCAAGCGTATTTTACGAATTCTAGTACTAAGTAATAATAAGAGAATCGGTCAAAGTTTATCTTTCTTTTCTCGGCAAATTTTTTTTACAATGAAATCCCAAAAGGGGTTAAGTAAGAAAAAATCAACGTTGTACTGTTTCTGATTATTCTATATTTATCTCGGCAAACAGAGAAAATTCTGAATCCTTTTCTTTTTCCGGTATCCAATCGATTGGAATATATAATATCATTATAATAGTAGTAATTGAATCACTTTTGTTCTGATATACTATATACTAAAGCCCATAAATCTAAGCAGCAGAATTCTGGTTCCAAGAATTTTTTATCAATTCCTTTCATCTTTTCTCTTACAAATTCAATTCCGAAATTTTACTTGAGTAGAAAATTCTCTCTACCCCCCCCCATACATATTTCATACTGTCCATATATGGACATATATGGTATGGAATTGGGTAAAATTTTATGTGATTCAGTAAACAGAATAGAAATTCCATCGGCGTTGGGTCAAATCTATATGATTCGATGAAGAATGCGATAATAATGGGATTTTTCTATAAATGGGAAATTCGTTTCAAATGTTCCGGGATGGAAATGAGGGAATATCGACAATACCTGGGCTTAATCAGATACAATTTGAAGGATTTTGTAGGTTCATTGATCAGGGCTTGACGGAAGAACTTTATAAGGTTCCCAAGATTGAAGATACAGATCAAGAAATTGAATTTCAATTATTTGTGGAAACATATCAATTGGT